GCTCGGGCAGCGGCAGCGGGATTTGAAAAAGGAATTGATCGTGATTTTGAACCTGTTCTTTCCATGACTCCTCTTAACTAAAGGAGTAGGTAAAACAGAAAAGCAAAAATCGGTTCATAGTAAAAAGTCTTCTTTGTTTCTTTCAATTCAATCCAATTTTTTCTGGCTCGGCTATACTATCCAGCCGAGCCATTCTCCTTTATTTATCATGCTAAGAAGTAAAAAAAGCCAATAAAGATAAAAATATATTCATCCAACAAAAGGAGAGAGAGGGATTCGAACCCTCGATAGTTATTTTTATGAACTATACCGGTTTTCAAGACCGGAGCCATCAACCACTCGGCCATCTCTCCGAAAGATAATTTCTATTTTATTTTTTTTTCGCCAAATAGAACATAGCCCTATGAGTTAATACGATCACTATGTAGAGAAAGATATAGGGTGTGACTTTCTTTATAGGTCTATCAACCTGGCTATATAAATAAATGAGATACGCGATCCAGTATACCCATTTGTGAAGTCAAAAAGAACCTTTAACTTCATGTCCGAAAAGTGGTAAAAAGAAATTGGAACTAAGTCATCTCGAATCAACGGATTCATGATAAAATCCCTTTATTTATTAATATTTTTTAGTGGGTAAGAGGATTAAATGGTGTATATTCTTTTGTTAATAGCTTGGAGGATTAAAAACATGACTATTGCTTTCCAATTGGCTGTTTTTGCATTAATTATTACTTCATCAATCTTACTGATTAGTGTACCCGTTGTATTTGCGTCTCCTGATGGTTGGTCGAGTAACAAAAATGTTGTATTTTCTGGTACATCTTTATGGATTGGATTAGTCTTCTTGGTGGGTATCCTTAATTCTCTTATCTCTTGAATTCATTCGTTGCAGATCCAAAAATGAGATGACCCCTCCCATTCCATGAATTAGACATTCAAATTCAATATAAGTCCATAAAATGCAAATAAAGAAAAAAATTAGAGGGGGGGGGTCGAACTTCTGGAACTTGAATGAAATATGAATAAAAGATTAATAAATAGTTACTAAATATGAAATAGTAATAAATAACTAAATAAAAAAACTAATAAAAAATTGATATCTGACATCAATATAGAATATAATATTTTATGGAAATAGAAGAATCATATATTCTTGAATATGGAATTCAATATTCAATATAATATATATATAGAATAAATATAATATATAATATATATATATTTATATATATTAATAGAATTGTTAATTGAATTGATTTGGTAGTAGAATTTTATGAAATGACCCCAAACCAAAGAGTGTATTTCGTTTAGCTTTGAACAAATATTATCCATAAATTTCTTATCAAGAAGGCAAAAAAATGCGGATATAGTCGAATGGTAAAATTTCTCCTTGCCAAGGAGAAGACGCGGGTTCGATTCCCGCTATCCGCCCAAATATAAATGGATTCAAAAAGATAAAAGATTCGGTATAGTTCACCGGGAAATATAGTAAATTTTTCCTCGCGTCCCAAAAGACACGTATTAATTAATGACTAGTTAATAGAATCAAACTTACATTTCTTGAAAAAAAAATGTTGCGGAGACAGGATTTGAACCCGTGACCTCAAGGTTATGAGCCTTGCGAGCTACCAAACTGCTCTACCCCGCGATGAAACAAAAAAACTTGGACTAAACTCTAATAAACAAAGAAGAATTGAATGAGCCCCTATTCCATATCTGTACAAATAGAATAGCCTATTTAGACAGAATGGTAAAGGGGCCTCATCGATCATAGAAAAAAATAGAAAAATTAAGGGATACTTAAATCCTTACCAGCTTGATCTTGTTGCCCCTGGCAACAAACATGCATGAACCATTTCCCGAAGGATGTGTCCAGATAGTCCAAAGTCTCGATAGTTAGCTCTCGGTCTTCCGGTCGAAAAGCAACGTCGATGAAGACGTGTAGGTGCACTATTACGCGGTGGGGATTGTAATTTTCCATGAATTTTCCATTTTTCACTTAGCGACGGAATCTTACTTATTTCCTTTTTTGAGGATCGACGAATCAAATGATATTTTTTTTCCAATTTTTGCCTCTTCTTCTCCCTATAAATCAAACTTTTCTTTGCCATAATGCTTCAGTTCCTCTTATTATCAATGATAATGATACAAATCGGATCCTAGATGTAGAAATAAATATAAGAGTGCATACCTATATTTTTTTTATTAAAAAAAATATATGATTGCGGATAGAATACATAAATAATTAACCGAATTTGCCCGATGTGGAGGCAATCAAGAAAGCCGCATAAGTGAATATATAACCTACAGAAAAGTGAGCTAATCCAACCAATCTTGCTTGCACGATTGAAAGAGCTACTGGTTTATCTTTCCATCGAATCAAATTTGCCAAAGGTGTGCGTTCGTGAGCCCATGCTAAAGTTTCAATCAATTCCTGCCAATAACCACGCCAGGAAATTAAGAACATAAATCCTGTAGCCCAAACAAGATGCCCAAA